AAAAAATTGATATTGACTTTATATTGGAAAAACGCTATAATATATTTATTAATCGAATTATAGAATACAATAGAATAACTAGTTAGAAAATAGTAAAGAATCCTTTTTTGACAAGAAATGGATATATCCATCGGACTTCTATTTTTAAAAATAAAAAAAAAATGGCAAAATCTATACCAAAAATTGGTTCACGTAAAACTGGACGTATTGGTTCGCGTAAGCATCCTCGTAAAATACCTAAAGGCATTATTTATATTCAGTCTAGTTTCAACAATACCATTGTGACTGTTACAGATGTAAGAGGTCGGGTGATTTCTTGGTCCTCCGCCGGTTCATGTGGATTCAAGGGTAAACGAAGGGGGACACCATTTGCCGCTCAAACCGCAGCGGAAAATGCTATTCAAACAGTATTCGATCAAGGCATGCAACGAGCAGACGTCATGATAAAAGGTCCCGGTCTAGGAAGAGAGGCGGCATTAAGAGCTATTTGGAGAAGTGGGATACTATTAAGGGCTATACGGGATGTAACCCCTTTGCCACATAATGGATGTAGGGCTCCTCAAAAAAGACGTGTGTAAAACTCACAAGAAATATTAACGAATTTCAATATTACTTGGAATGTTCACTCGGATTAGCTGGGAGTATGCTAAATAGACATTATCGAATAGCACCTTTTGATGAGAGATATGAACAAGAGGCTTCCAGAAAACTTGTGTTTTCTGAATTATATGAGGCCAGTAAACAAACATCGAATCCATGGATATTTGAACCCGAGTATCCGGGAAAGAGCATACTATTTGATGGAAGAACAGGGAATCCTTTTGAACAGCCCGTTATAATAGGAAAGCCTTATATCTTGAAATTAATTCATCAAGTTGATGATAAAATACATGGACGTTCCAGTGGACCTTATGCACTTGTTACACAACAACCCCTTAAAGGAAGGGCCAAACAAGGAGGACAACGGGTAGGCGAAATGGAGGTTTGGGCCCTCGAGGGATTCGGTGTTGCTCATATTTTACAAGAGATGCTTACTTATAAATCTGATCATATGAAAGCTCGTCAAGAAGTACTTGGAACTACAATTATTGGAGGAACAATACCGAAACCTGTGGATGCTCCAGAATCTTTTCGATTGCTCGTTCGATACGATCTTTGGCTCTGGAACTGAATCATTTCCTTGTATCTGAGAAAGACTTTCAGATTCAAAGGAAGGAAGTTTACAAAATTAATCAGATTCAAAGGAAGGAAGTTTACAAAGTTAATCATTAATCGGAATTTTTCTTTTCTTTCAAGAGAAAAAAACCATAAAAGAATATAGGATATATATATGTATATGAATGAGCTAGTAGCTACTCAGAGACGACGGTGGAAGTGTGTTGAATTAAGGGTAGACAGTGAGCGTCTTTATTATGGACGCTTTATTCTGTTTCCACTTTTGAAAGGTCAAGGAGATACAATAGGGATTGTAATGCGAAGAATTTTGCTTGGAGAAATAGAGGCAACATGTGTAACACGTGCAAAATTTGATAAAATACCTCATGAATATTCTACCATAGTAGGTATTGAAGAATCAATACATGAAATTTTAATGAATTTGAAAGAAGTTGTATTGAGAGGTAATCTCCATGTAACTCAGAGTGCGTCTATTTGTTTCAAAGGTCCTGGATGTGTAACTGCTAAAGACATCAGTTTACCACCTTCGGTGGAAGTCATTGATAATACACAACATATAGCTAAACTAACAGAAGCTATTAATTTGTCTATTGAATTACAAATTGAGAGAAAGCTGGGATATCGTATAAAAAGACTAAACAACATTCAAGATGGAAGTTATACTTTAGATGCTGTATTCATGCCTGTTCGAAATGTAAATCATAGTATTCATTCTTATGGGAATGGAAATGAACAACAAGAGATACTTGTTCTCGAAATATGGACAAATGGAAGTTTAACTCCTAAGGAAGCACTTTATGAAGCTTCCCAGAAGTTGATTGATTTATTTATTCCTTTTTTAGAAGAAGAAGACAATTATGAAAACAATAAACATAGATTGGTTCTGGATAAACTAAGAAAAAATGAAAAAGAAAATCCATGGAAATACATGTTTCTTGACCAATTAGAATTGCCTCCCCGGATCTATAATTGTCTTACAAGGGCCGATATACATACAGTAGAGGAACTTTTGCTTCACACTATGGATGACCTTCTGAAAATTGAAGATTTTCGCGTAGAAGATCTAGAAGTTCTAAAAAATAGATTCATGGGATTAATCTTTCCCTTTTAGAATCTAAAAAGAAAGGTTCCAATATGAAATTGGAATCTTTCGCACAAATCAATATATTCAGAATAGGTCTAAAATGAAATAGAAGTATCTAGGGATTAGTCATTTCAAAGTGAATTTTCCCTAGATACACAATGCACCTGTCATGATATTTTATTTTACAATAGAATCAATTTAAAAAAGACCTAACGTTAGGGATTTTTCAATGGGTAATGT